CAAAATCAAATGATTTTAGAAATTTAGAAAGAAGGGGGATATAATAAAATTCTTGATTAGATCTTCTCATAGGAACGATTTATTGAATTTGATTGCTGGATCCAAAAAAAAAAAAGAGAATGGTCTTATTCAAAACGCCTCGTTATTTTTAACCAATTATGTGCTTCGATATAATTCCCTGGAGTAAGCGCTATAGCTTGTTTCCAATACTCAGCAGCTTGATCGAACCAAGCCTCCGCAATTTCCGAATCGCCTTGTATAATGGCCTGTTCTCCCCGGTCGGAATAGGTTAGTAAATTCCCTCCCTTAGAACCGTACTTGAGAGTTTCCTACCTCATACGGCTCAGCAATCGATTCTTTTTGCGTCCCATCTTCTCTTAATCTATCCTATGCTAACTATTCTATTTTTTCTTGGGTTAACCAGAAGATGTTTATTGCATAAGTTTCCAAATCTAATTTGGATCAATGATTAGTTTTCTCTTTTCTCCCACCTTCAGAAGAATGAAGCATAGATATCCCCCGATATCGTTATAATTTTCTGAAAGGTAACTATCTCGGTTTCGTATTTCATATATGGTATATGAGATTTCTATTTATATAGAATCTTTGAAAAAGACTTTCCTCCGTTAAGAAAAAAGAACTTACTATCTTTGGGATCTGATGCTACACCGCTGCTCAATACTTTAGTAGATCGACTCTATTACATAAGTTGATTTCTCACTTTTCATATCATGACATAAGTAAGCAGTTCTGAACTGTATTTACCAAATAATAGCTTACTAATGGATCTTTACGGTGCTTTCTCTATCAATTCGACTCTTTATCCATAGAGTATAGTATATAGGCCATACCTATTTCTTCCGATTTTTTTGGTTCTCGCGAAGTCTTTTTCCTTGCTACAGCTGATAAAAATCGTTACTTTGGACGATTCATATGTAGAAAGCCTATCTTTTTTCTAGTATTTACTAGACGATTAAATCTTTTTTTCTTTCTATAGTGAAGATAGTCGCACGTAATGACAGATCACGGCCATATTATTAAAAGCTTGTGGTAAAAATGGATTTCGTTCTAGTGCCCGGAAATAATATTCCAAAGCTTTTGTATGCTCTCCGTTGCTTGTGTGTATAAGACCTATGTTATAGAGTATATAACTTCGATCATAGGGATCAATTTCTGGTCGCGTAGCTTCATAATAATTCTGTAAAGCTTCTGCATAATTTCCTTCGGATTGAGCCGACATCCGTTACGGTCGTTCATTCTAGTAAAAGAATCTCCGTTCCAGAACCGTACGTGAGATTTTCATCTCATACGGCTCCTCCCTTCTGTGCATAGTACTAAGAGGAAGAATTCATGTAATCAAAATTTCACTATTCTCATTATGAACTGACAGGAGCTGGTATTTTTACAAGAAATTTCTAGCCAGCCTTCCCACAAGAGGTTTTTTATTAACACCAATCATATTAGTGCTAGATAAAAATGGTAACTCCAAAGATTCCTTTGTACTCAACGCTTACGATTTCCAGGAATTAGTCACTTCAACGGCCTTTGATGGTTATACGGGTACCAAAAGTACGAATGAGATGGATCTTTGTTTTCCTAACCATTCTTTTTAGTCCCGATACCAATAAGGAAAAGGGTTATTTATAACAAAGTTTTTGTGTTGTTGATTCCTAGGTGTAGTGCTTTTTCCCCGATGCCACCTATTGGTACTAAATGAAGTAATATTGACCTCCAATACAGAACCTATAGATGTAACCTTTCGCTCAATACTAAAATCGATAATTGAAGCATCTAAGGCTGCATCAATCGAGGATACACGACAGAAGGAATTGATCTATCTCTAAACTTCACCTTCACCAAGCGTAGGTTTCTTTTACTAATCTTTTTTTCTATTCCTAACTACGTTCTTTTTCTCGTAAAACTGAGGGGTAAAAAAAACAAGAAAAAATCAAATCGCACCATCTCTGTAATAGGTAAATGCCTTTTTTTCTCCGGAAGTTGTCGGAATTATTCGTAATAAGATATTGGCTACAATCGAAGAGGTCTTATCAATAAAATTTCCATTTATTCGAGATCTAGGCATAATTAGCAATTCATTCTATAATTCTTCTCATCCCCCTTCGGGGAAAACGATCCCACAAAAAAAGGAATTGTACAGTACAAAATAACATAAAAACAGACTAATTGGAAAAAAGGTGGTGTCCCCCTTTTGGACAAAGATGAAATGAAATATTTGAATCAGATTAGATTTCATTCCAGTTTCGTAGTATACCAATGACTATTACTATTTCATCTAAATTGAATAACCAAGTTTCCTATGGATTTTGATAACTCGAGAAGTTTTGATTTGGTTATGATCCAAAAAAGAATGGAATAATCATTCCATGATAAAATCAAATTCAAATAAACATCCTTTTTGTTTGCATAACGTGTATGTGACACACCATACAATTGAAATAGAAAGATTCATCGGATGATTCATGAATTCCATGGGTTAGCTGATGAAAGAAGTTGTTGTTGATAAATATGAGATTGGAAAAGAAATTTCTTATTATAGAACCATCGGGCGGTTATACATGTACTACAATTAAGATGAAGGACTCGCTATTCATTCGGGTTTTGGTCAAGAATAACATTCTGTAGGAGAGATGGCCGAGTGGTTCAAGGCGTAGCATTGGAACTGCTATGTAGACTTTTGTTTACCGAGGGTTCGAATCCCTCTCTCTCCGTTTCTTTTCATTCATCAACGTTACCGACTACAATGTATCAAATCAAATAAAAATTGATATCATTATTCTAACGGTAAGACTCTTATTTACATTTACTTATTTAATAGAGATTCTCTAGCCCTAATCCATCCCTGTGATAGGTAAAATACAAATAGAAATATCGTATTGATATTGAAAATAAGAAAAAAAGAAAAAGAATCCTATTGCCGATCCTTTTTTGATACGTGAATGAGACAGGGCACTGGGTACTCTATTTACTTCAGCGAAAGGAGTCAAAATTGGTATGAACCTTGCTTTTTTATTTTCGTTAGAATCAAGTCTGACGGGAATAATATTCTACGACCAACAACTCATTTATTTTCAGACCGATCCATTTACTATCTATTATTTGATTTACAAATCCTTTATATTGTAAGGAGTCAATAGTCAAATGGTTTGGCAATTCCCCGTGGGGGGATGAAACAAGATAATTTTGAATCAGAGCTTTCGATCTTTCTTTATCCTTCGTAGTAATAATATCTCGGGGTTTGCAACGATAACTTGGTATATCCACTATACGACCATTAACTAAAATGTGTCTATGGTTAACTAATTGTCTGGCTCCAGGAATGGTCGAAGCCATACCTAATCGAAAAAGGATGTTATCCAAACGCATCTCGAGTAGTTGTAGTAAAACCTGGCCTGTTGACCCTTTGGCTTTTCCAGCAATATGCACATATTTAAGTAATTGTCGCTCTGTCAGACCATAATGAAAACGCAATTTCTGTTTCTCTTCTAAACGAATACGATATTGTGATCTTTTTCCAGAGCGCAATTGGGTTTGAAGATCACTTCTGGATCTGGGTCTTTTACTAGTTAGTCCCGGTAAAGCCCCCAGCCGGCGTATTTTTTTGAAACGAGGTCCTCGGTAACGAGACATATAAAGGCTCCTTTTTGATTCACTTTTCTTTGACAAAAAGATATAAATTCAGACTGAACTAAAGGATTAGCAAAGCAAAACTAAATTTACTAAAGTCCTACAAAACAGAATCAAAGAAATCTTATCAATATTCGGATTTTTTGTATATATAGGAAATTCAAGCGAAGGTTACGTTTTCCAATTTCTTCTGTAGAGATATAATTGTTCTAGTCAACTTTTTTATTCATAGCTATAGCTGCAAGTTACCATGACATAATAGATTGGTGACCCGACATTTAGAGAAAGCGAGAGTAGAGATTTTCAATCATGGAAATAAAAAAATCGATAAAGAAAAAGAGCCGGCTATCGGAATCGAACCGATGACCATCGCATTACAAATGCGATGCTCTAACCTCTGAGCTAAGCGGGCGGATATAAGAGCAATAGTGTATAGGAATACAGGAAACTATCGGATCTTAGTTATTACCTAGTTATTCTTCTTATTATTTCATTTATTGATTATTTCAATTTCTTCTATTTCTTAGTTATTAGTTATATATCTTCTATTCTATTTATAAAATAGAAAAGAAAACTATTTAGATCTAGATAAATTAGATATCTAAATAGAAATTCAATTCCATATTCATATATATTCATATAATATATATTCATATAATATTTATATATATATATATATGAAATATATGAAAATGAAATATATGAAAATAAAATATCAATATATCAATTCAATCAAATTAGAATTCAAAATGAAAAAAAAAAAGAATGAATATCGACCGTTACACTATACCAAACCTTACTGTAAAAATGAAGGAGGAGTAAAGGCATATATATATATGTGGGATATATCTATCCGTATTGAATTGCGGATACATCAATGATAGAATCATTTCGTATTGAAACAAATAGGGTTCATCCAATAGAGATGAAATGATAGAATAGAGGGTGGGCAAAAAAATAAAATAGCAGTATACACTTTTTCGATATAGAAATCATTACCTAATGAATTCAATAGTGCCAAGATAAATGAAAGAGGTGGATGGAATTACAACTGGATTCTTGTCTCAAAGGAAAGGGGGATATGGCGAAATTGGTAGACGCTACGGACTTGATTGGATTGAGCCTTGGTATGGAAACCTGCTAAGTGGTAACTTCCAAATTCAGAGAAACCCTGGAACTAAAAATGGGCAATCCTGAGCCAAATCTTTTTTTTGAGAGAAAAAATGATGGAAAATGAGAATAAAAAGGGATAGGTGCAGAGACTCAATGGAAGCTGTTCTAACGAATGAAATTGACTACGTTACGTTAGTAGCTAAAAACCTTCTATCGAAATGACAGAAAGGATAACCTTATATGCGCCTAATACGTACGTATACATACTGACATAGCAAACGATTAATCACAACCCAAATCTGATATTGAATTCTATTCTGTATCTCTATATATGAAAAATATGAAAATATTATAAATCTTCTATTTATATATAGAATATATATTCTATTATCTTAAGAATAAGAATTAGATTAAGAATCTATATATTTCTTCATTCTATTATTCTAATTATTCTAGAATCTAATAATAGAATACTATTTCTATATTATTTCTTTCTTTCTTATTTCTATTACTATTTCTATTACTATTAATATGAGTAATAGTATGAGATAAGGACCTATAGAAACCCTCTATTAATTAGAATCATAGAGATCAAAAAATCTATGAAAAATTGAAGAGTTATTGTGAATCAATTCCAATTGAAGTTGAAAAAAGAATCGAATTCGAATATTCAGTGATAAAATGATTCATCCCAGAGTTTGATAGATCTTTTGAAGATTAATCGGACGAGAATAAAGAGAGAGTCCCATTTTACATGTCAATACCGACAACAATGAAATTTATAGTAATAGGAAAATCCGTCGAATTTTTAAATCGTGAGGGTTCAAGTCCCTCTATCCCCAATAAAAAGCCCATTTTACTTCCTCGCTCTTTATTTATCCTCATCCTCTTTGTTTTTTTTTTCATCAGTGGCTCAGTTTAAACAAAATGAAATATCTTTCTCATTTCATTCACTCTGTTCTTTCACAAATGGATCCGAATAGAAATACTCGTATCTTCTTCCAATCCAATCTCATTTGTTTTGTATAGTACGATATGAACATATATGTTCAAGGAATCTCCGTTATTGAATCATTCATAGTCCATATATTTTTCCTTACATTTACAAAAAAAGTCTTCTTTTGGAAGATCTAAGAAATTCAGGGGCTAGGTCCAATTTGTTAAGATTTTATTTTTTAGTTTTTTTTCATTGACATAGATATAAGTACTCTGCTAGGATGATGCACGGGAAATGGTCGGGATAGCTCAGTTGGTAGAGCAGAGGACTGAAAATCCTCGTGTCACCAGTTCAAATCTGGTTCCTGACACGTGAATAATGTATCGGATAGATATTCATACCTCATACAAATGAAATTAATTCATTGAGACGGATCGGGATAGATATTCTTTACTTTCTTTTTCATTTGTATTTTTTTCCTCTCTGTTCATACTTTTCTTATTCCAAAAGTATGTGAAATTTTCGTATATATCTCAAATCTAATAGCTAAAAAAAATGAGCTAAAAGGATTCAATCAAAGAGTGGAAGGATAGGAATAGAAAGGATGTATTTCAGACACAGTACAAAGAAACTCCGATTCTTATCATTTTGCATTTCTTCATTTCGTCTCTTCTGTCTTTTCTTTCAAATTTCATATTTTTTTTGTCACTCTTGCTCAAGTTACTTTCTGGGGTCCCCACTAAGTGATGCGCGCGGTACAAAGTTCATGGTGCAGAATTCTTTTGAGTCATCCTATTTTTTCTGCTCATACGAAATGTATATTATATGATATCTTCCCAATTGGGGAAGAGCAATGAGAGCCTCTTTTTCTTTTTTTATTTTAGCCCCTCCCTCCACAATACGAATGAAAGTCCAGTTACTCTGTTTCATCTAAAAGGGGAATGCCAAGATGCTCATTGATTGAAATTGAAATGAAATCTGGAATCGTGTCGTATAAGTAAAAAAGTGGTTTTTTATCAATCAATGAGCATCTTGAATTTCATAGAAATTGGGCGTAATATAATCTTTACGTAAGGGCCAGCCTATCCAACTTTCAGGCATCAAGATACGTTTAAGGCGAGGATGATTCTCATAAGAAATTCCCAACATATCATAAGATTCCCGTTCCTGAAAATCAGCACTTCTCCAAATCCAGAAAACTGACGGGGTTTGAGGATTACTCCTGGGAGCAAATACTTTTATGCATACCTCTTCTGGTTTATCTATACCATACTGTATTTTCGTAAGGTGATACACACTAGCTAAAAATCCGCCTGGTGCTACATCATAGGCACACTGGGAGCGTAAATAATTGTAACCATATACATATGAAATGACAGCAATGGAATCCCAATCCTCGGTTTTTATTTGTAAAGTCTCTATTCCTCGGCAATCAAAGCCTAAAGATCTATGAATTAGCTCATGCTTATAAAGTAAAGACTTATCTTACTTCTCTTTTTTCTATTTCATTTCATATTGATCTTATATCTTAGAAATAGAAAGTGAAAGTAAAGAATCTCTTATCTTATAGTAAATGAAGAAATGAAAGAAATTCAATAATTAAGAATTACAAATTGAATTTTCAATTCAATGAAAAAAAAGAAGAAAAAGAAATAAGAAATCTAGTCTATTATTTATATGATATGAATTTATATGATATGAAAATAGAGTACTAAAAGAAAAGTACTAAAATCGCGTTTTGGAATAAACAAAATTCCTAAACCCACTCAACTCTTATCTTAGAATTTAGAATATAAGAATATAGA